GAATTTGGTTCTTCTTGACAAGATTGATGTTTATAAATTAAAAATCCGCGGGTCTAAAAATTCATTTCGGACAATTGAACCTTCTCAAACTGTTTCTTTTTCAGAACCAAAAAGATTTGTGCCAAAACAATAGATGTAAAGAAGAGGAAAAGGCCTTGTAAACGTAATGGATCTTGAAGTACGATTTCCGCATCCCCCTGCCCAAATCCACCTACATTAGGATTACTCGTTAATGGTTGATCGAGTTTGATAGATTCACCCTCGGAAACGAGAAGTTCTGGTCCTGGAGGGATAATATCAACTACTTGACGGCCATCCGCTGCATCCGTTATGGTTATTTCGTACCCTCCTTTTTCTTTTCGTATGATTTTGCTTACTATACCTGCTGACATAGCATTATAAACTGTATTATTACTTTTGCTCCCGTCGGGATAAATCTGACCCCTTCCTCTGTTTCCGCCTACGTATATGGGATATTTTAAGAAATGAACATCCTTATTAGTAGCAGGGTCTGGGGAAAGAATAGGAAAGGTGATTTCACTATATTTCTGACCAGGAACAGGGCCTATCACAAGAATATTTTTTTTAGTAGGGCGATAGCTCTGAAAAGACAGATTGCCTATCTTTTCTTTCACCTCGGGCGAAATACGATCGGGTGGAGCTAATTCAAACCCCTCCGGTAAAATAAGAACTGCCCCCACATTCAAACCCCCCTTCTTACCGTTAGAAAGAACTTGTTTCAGTTGCATATCATAAGGAATTCTAACAACTGCTTCAAATACAGTATCCGGAAGTACCGCTTGTGGAACCTCAATATCCACGGGCTTATTAGCTAAATGGCAATTGGCACATACAATACGCCCCGTTGCTTCTCGTGGATTTTCATAACCCTGTTGCGCAAAAATGGGATATGCGTTTGAAATAGATGCCCACGTTATTATATATATCACGAGCGATACGGAAATGGATCGAGTAATCTCTTGCTTTATCCAAGAAAAGGTATTTCTAGTTTGCATGGTCCAATCATTGATCCCGAAAATTTCTACAATAAAATTAGGTGGGTCGTTAGTAGAGTTCCCTGTCCATTATTTTGTTATTTATTTTTTTTGATGCTTTGCTTATATACAAAGCAAGAAACATTCTAATTTGATCAGCGACTCTCTTTCATTGAACGATAAATAACTACAAGGGATGGAGATACACGATTTAAATACTGAAAAGTCCAATATTTAAAAAATGTATCTATAAGGACCGGAAGGGTGGAAACAAGGACAGATATAATCTGATCATTATGGGAAAATCCAAAATCTTTGTAGATATAGCCAATCATTAGTTCCCAACCATGGGTCGAATGGTATCCGGTAAATAATTCAGTTAAAAAAAGAATAGAAAAAGCTTTTATTGTGTCACTTAAATTATATAGGAATTCTTTAACCCAAGAGTTAAGAATACCAAGCTCCTCATTACCAAAAAATGAATAACCACTTAGAATAACGAAACAGATTATATTTGTCGAAAAGTGCAAAATCGTATCGATACAATCCGTATTGTGCGCCTTTAGCAATTGGATCGTTTCCTTTTGGATTCCTATACGAAGTTTTTGTAAATGTGTTTCCGGGTATTCTTTTATCATTTCGTCCAACAGGAAGAGTTCCTCTAATTCTATGAATTGTTGTAGAATATTTTTTTCTTGAATATCATTCAACAGAATTTCGGATTGCCTAGTATTCCACCAATGAGTAATCCAGGGCTTCAGACTTTTATTAAAAAGGAGAGAGATCCACCAAGGCAAAAATACTATAGATGTAAGAGAGAGAAGGGGAATGAATACTTTTTTTTTTGCCATTTTTTGATCTGTGACTTGTTAATCAACCCTACCTCCTTCGTTGAATTTATGTGATCTAAGTTTCTATCAAACATAAGTTCCATTATAAGGTAGCGGGCTTATTCTCTGCTTTTTATTTTGATTCAGTACTTAGTCCTTGAATCTAAAAAGAATCCGCTTCGAATTCGAATGAAATCTAGCTAATCTATATATTAAAGGGTTTTCTATATATTATAGAGGTTCCAGAGAGGTTCCAGATCGATTAAATTCGAAAAAATTACCCTCACCCCCTTTCGATAAATGTCCGAAAGGGCCGCTTCAAATACTCAAATTCTATTCAGATTTCGAGATGAAAGAACTCCCTTTCTATCAAAATCGAAAATTTGTCATAAAATTTCGCGGGTTATCTAGGCTATATATACTATATATACTATATATATAGAGAGCCCAGGAATAATATATATAGAGAGCCCGGGAATAATGGAGAAATTTTCTGAAGAATATTATGATGATCAAAAATGAGTGAAAAAAAGACCGAAAGGTTAGCGTTACGGTCTAAGAGCGAGATCCAATAGGTTGGTTTGGTTCTTAAGGAGCAGAAAAGAAAGGATAAAGGAAAAAAGGTCAATTGACAAAAGAAAGTAGAGAAAATTGACAAGATATATTCCGTCTGTATCTAACGTACCAATTCCAAATATTGAAAAAAAAAGAGAAAGTCTTTATTCCGAAATGCTTTACTACTTTGTTTGATATATAAGATTAAGATGAATCTATTATTTCGATTTCTTACTTGTTTTATTATTGAATTGAGTTGATTGACTTTACATTTACAAAAAACTGTGGACAAAAAAAGGTTTTGTTTTATATTATGCCTCTCCTTTTCTGTATACATATGCTTTAGCCCGACTGGGCATTTTTAAGAAACTTCAGCTAAGTTATGCTATAGAAAAAAGAGGATTTTTGGCTGGAGTTTTTTGATTCCTGACGAGACATAAAGCAATTTCAATTCATTTTTCAAAGGACTTCAATTGGTACACGCAAGAAATAGGCCAATTCCGCAGCTTTTTGTTCAACTTCTCGTGAAGTAAAATTCTCATCAGGGCGAGTCAAGGGAACGGCCCCCTGTCCTCTGATTTCCATATAAAGGACACGACGAGCATAAATACCCTCTTTAACTTCTATTCTGATGGACTGAATATCTTTCATAAGGAATCGTAGAAAGATGCGACGATTTTTTCCAGGAAACCCCCAACGAAAAATACACACTCGTTCTTCTCGTCTATCGAATCGATCATAACCACTGCCTACATTCCAAAAAATTGTGCACCACAAATAAGAACTAATAAAGAGACCCGCGATCCCATAGAAAGACATCACGATTCCTTGTGGAAAAAAAACAATTTGCTGAGCCGGAAATAAAGATATCAAATTCCTACCAAGATAACTCGAAGTTCCAACCAATAAAAATCCTAATGAACCTAAAAAAAGGATCAAGGCCCAGAAAAAATTGCTTGTTTTTCGAGACCCCGCTATAAATTCTATCCATATAGATTCTGATCGCCAACTCATACATACTAGATCCAGTTGTTTTTTATTGGAATTGAGAGAATAACCAAAAAGAATTTGACTTTACTTTTTTTGTTTCCGAAGAAACTCTCATCAACTAGCACTATTCTGATGTGAACCTTTAGTAGTAATTCATCGAATTGGTTAGATCGAAAACCAGCCCTATATATATATCTAGTTCTACTAAATCGAATATTCTACTAAATCGATATCCGTGGTATCTAAGTCTTGAAAAAAAAAAGATACGATTGTGTATCTTGGCCCCAGGCCCGATCGGATCTAAAAAATCTTGGTTTTTTGAATATAAAGGGATAAAGAAGCCATTGCAATTGCCGGAAGTACTAGGGCCACTAAAGGCACAAAAATGGATGGAGTTGACATAGAATGGGTACCTCAATTTAAGATTTGTACCTGTTATTGGTATAATTGTTATATTGTTAGTTAGAAAGATATCTTATAACAATTATATTCTAATTCGTATATTATACTAAGTCTATCTAAGCGAGTATATATATATATATTTAATAAGTGCAAGGAAAGTAGACTGAAATAAATGGACTTGCCCCATCGGAAATATATGATAAGTCACTTTCTTTATTCTTCTTACTTTCTTTTTATTCTTCTTCGATTTCTATTGTTTTTTTGTCGTCGAAGTGGAATTAAAAAAAGTTAAAAAAGAAAGAGTTTATTAAAAATTCTCGAAGGATTCGATTTGTTAGAATCCAACAGGGATTTTTAGTAAAAAAAAAAAAAAAGAAAATCGAATTCTCGCAATATATAAAAAGATGCAAAATCCTATAACCCCTCTATCTATATTTTTCCCTATTTTTTTATCTATACATATGCAAGAGAGGAAGATGAAATTCGTTTTCTTTGTCTCACCTAATTCGAATTTGCTTTCCTGGGAAGAAAAAGAAAAATTCACTTTTCATCTTCTTGATAAGGCAAAAACCCGTGCAGTTGAAATAACTCACCTAGAACGACTTTTAAAAGCGTACGTGGTACGATTAGATCAAATAAACCCTTAGGGAATAAATATTCAGTCTCCTGTGAACCCTCGGGCACTGGTTTCTTCAATGTTTCTTCAATTACTCTTTTACCCGCAAATGCAATATAGGCATTGGGTTCGGCAATAATGATATCCCCCAACATACCAAAACTAGCAGTTACTCCACCAGTAGTAGGAGATGCAAGAATTGATATATAGAATAACTTTTTATTTGATTGATAATCATATAAAGCAGAAGATATTTTAGCCATTTGCATCAAGCTCAAACTTCCTTCTTGCATGCGTGCTCCGCCAGAAGCACACACTATAATAAGTGGTAAAGATTTATTGGTAGCATATTCGATCAAACGGGTGATTTTCTCCCCTACTACAGATCCCATACTACCCCCGATAAACTCAAAATCCATGACCCCAATTGCTATAGGAATACCGTTTAGTTTACCTGTGCCTGTTTGAACAGCCTCAGTTAATCCTGTGTTTCTTTGATAAGAATCAATACGATCTTTATAAGATTCCTCTTCAGAATCAGATTCCTCTTCAGAATCAAATTTCTCTTCAGAATCAAATTCCTCTTCAGAATCAAATTTCTCTTCAGAATCT